AAATATCAAAACCAATCACTAATCCAAAACCAAAAAAGTCGGAGGACTCTTCTGACCAAACAAAAATATGTAATTGTCAACAAAGTTGTTTCTTTTTTTTTTTATCCAAAAATACAAAAAGGGTTTTCTTCCTTTAATACACAATACATAGGTCGTCGATTCATCATTGGATAAAAGGGGGGGTTTAATCCCAATTTTTGTAAATTTTTGTAATAAGCGGTTCAAATCATTTTATCCATATGAGTGTTCTTATATAGATAAATTATTCATTTTGAAAGCATCTCTATATTAATATTCATATTGTGGTAGAAAGAGTACCATGCTGCGTCTGGACTTCAAATGATTTAGCTTTAACCATAGTTAATGGTCCCACATTTTTGGTTGATAGAGAATCAAAGCGGATTTACCAACGAATAACGAAATGCTATGGTTCTTGCATATGATTTCTTTATTCAGAAGTCATTCGTGAGATAATGTACCTACTTTTCCCAGTTATAACATAAAAAGTACAGCTGGTTGGATCCAGCCTATTCTTGAAATAAACAACTCGCACACACTCCCTTTCCAAAAAAAACCAATACCCCAAGCACTACACTTAGATTTATTAGATTTGTTGCTAAAATATCGGTATTAAACCCGAAACTCCCGGCGGATGGCCAGTGGCCTAAAGAAACGAAAGAATCGGTTACATTTTTCATATGATCTCCTCTTATAGATAGACTAAAAAAAAAGAACAGAGTTCTTTTTGTATCGCCCTGCCCCCCCCTTTGATATATTTGATATATATATATTTTACTATTTCTAAATCGAGCCAAAAAAGATTCGATTTAGAAATGGTGAATTACCCCCTTCTTTATTTATTTATTTAAACCCTTCCTAAAAAATATAAAAGGGGGTTCCTTAGACTACGAACGGAAAGGATGAAAGCGAGTGAGTATGCTAATTCCTCATCCACAAATCAGCCCTTCCCCGTGGGTTATTGCTTTTTCGAATTTATAAGATTAAACAAAAGGATTCGCAAATAAAAGTGCTAATGCTACAACCAGGCCATAAATTGTTAAAGCTTCCATAAAAGCTAGACTAAGCAATAAAGTACCTCGTATTTTTCCCTCCGCCTCAGGCTGTCTCGCGATACCTTCTACAGCTTGGCCCGCAGCAGTACCTTGACCAACTCCAGGTCCAATAGAAGCAAGCCCTACAGCCAATCCAGCAGCAATAACGGAAGCGGCAGAAATCAGTGGATTCATGATAAGTTCCTCATACAAAAAAAAACGGTTAATGATACAGTCAGCCGATGAATTCTAACTTAATATTACATCGCTACAATTCATCCAGTCGAAGTCACTACAAACTTCAAATTGAAGTAATAATCTTATTCAAGGATCAAAACTACTTTACTTCGATATCTCTTTTTTAGTTCCTATCGACAAAATCTTTGCGAATCTGTACGACTTTCGTCCGTCCGTTTCTTTGTTCCGAACCATTCTTTGAATTATTCGATTTTTTTTCTTGATTTCATCTGTTTATTCATTGAACTCCCAGTCCCAGAGGATACGGAAAGACTTCTATTGGAATAGCCATCAAATTTATAGTAGTAGGGCAAATTGAATATCTCTTTAGTTCATATATAACTAGTCAATATTTAATATCAATCACCTATACACGTCTTTCTTCCATAACGTAAACCAACTCTTCATTCATCTTAAATTCAATCGAATTCGAGAATTATGCGTCGAAAAACAAGTTGACTTATAGCATAGCGCTTTTTTACATATAATATACCTAGTAAAACCTCCCTCTCCGATCCGAATCACCCTATTTTTTATGAATCCCTTTTTTGTTTGTAAATACTTCTTCCCCTTTCTTTATCATTCTCCCGCATGGATACAATCTAAATAGACAAATTGCTTAGGCCGAATCAGTGGATAGAAATATCATTATTTGATTGATCTAAGTTCACGCAATTTATTATTTCTGAAAATTTTATTTTGGTCAATCGCTGAAGAAAATCAACTGAAAGGGGAATCCTTCTATAGAGCACCCCTCTTTTTTTACTCACACTTCGTAAACCACAAGAATTCTTATTCAAATTCTGATTCCGAATAGGAAATATTAGGATTGGCCGACCAGCAATATAAAATGAATATCTATTCAGGAGAGAATGGTATAATATAAGTGGATCAACCAAGAATTTTAGGAAAAAGATCTTTTAGATCTCTTTCCCCCTTTTTTTTACAACTCTCTACTCTTTGGCTATTACTCTAGATTGTATATAGTGAGTTGTATATTTAGATTTCCTAATTAGATTAGATTTTTTTTGAGCCACGCATACATTACCTTGGGATAAGCTAAAAAAGAATCTTTCAAAAACTAGTCAATGATGGCCCTCCATGGATTCCCCTATATAAGCCGCGGCTAAAGTTGCAAAAATCAGAGCTTGAATACCACTTGTAAATAATCCAAGGAACATGACAGGTATAGGAACCACTAAAGGTACTAA